TATGCATCAAAAATCCCAAGTTCAGCGGGGTAATTGCATTAAAAAGGGACAAATTTTAGCAGATGGTGTTGCTACAGTTGGTGGCGAACTCGCTTTGGGAAAAAACGTATTAGTAGCTTATATGCCATGGGAAGGCTACAATTTTGAAGATGCCGTACTTATTAGTGAACGTTTAGTATATGGAGATGTTTATACTTCTTTTCATATACGGAAATATGAAATTCAGACTCATGTGACAAGCCAAGGCCCTGAAAGGATCACTAATGAAATACCCCATTTAGAAGCCCACTTACTCCGGAATTTAGATAGAAACGGAATTGTGATGCTGGGGTCTTGGGTAGAAACAGGTGATATTTTAGTAGGTAAATTAACGCCTCAGATGACAAAAGAATCATCATATGCCCCGGAAGATAGATTATTACGGGCTATACTTGGTATTCAAGTATCCACTGCAAAGGAAACTTGTCTAAAATTACCTATAGGTAGCAGAGGTCGAGTTATTGATGTGAGATGGATCCAGAAAAAAGGGGGTTCCAGTTATAATCCAGAAATGATTCGTGTATATATTTTACAGAAACGTGAAATCAAAGTGGGGGATAAAGTTGCTGGAAGACATGGGAATAAAGGTATCATTTCAAAAATTTTGCCTAGACAAGATATGCCTTATTTACAAGATGGAACGCCTGTTGATATGGTCTTCAATCCATTAGGAGTACCGTCACGAATGAATGTAGGGCAGATATTTGAATGCTCGCTCGGGTTAGCGGGGGATCTGCTAGACAGGCATTATCGAATAACACCCTTTGATGAGAGATATGAGCAAGAGGCTTCTAGAAAACTCGTGTTTTCTGAATTATATGAAGCCAGTAAGCAAACAGCAAATCCGTGGGTATTTGAACCCGAGTATCCGGGAAAAAGCAGAATATTTGATGGAAGAACGGGGGATCCTTTTGAACAACCTGTTATAATAGGAAAGTCCTATATCCTAAAATTAATTCATCAAGTTGATGATAAAATTCATGGGCGTTCCAGCGGGCATTATGCGCTTGTTACACAACAACCCCTTAGGGGAAGGGCTAAGCAAGGGGGACAACGGGTAGGAGAAATGGAAGTTTGGGCTCTAGAGGGGTTTGGCGTTGCTCACATTTTACAAGAGATGCTTACTTATAAATCTGATCATATTAGAGCTCGTCAGGAAGTACTTGGTACTACGATCGTTGGAGGAACAATACCTAAACCTGAGGATGCTCCAGAATCTTTTCGATTGCTCGTTCGAGAACTACGATCTTTGGCTCTGGAATTGAATCATTTCCTTGTATCTGAGAAGAACTTCCAGATTAATAGGAAGGAAGCTTGATCGGAATGAATCAGAATTTTTCTTCTATGATTGACCGGTATAAACATCAACACCTTCGAATTGGATTAGTTTCTCCTGAACAAATAAGCGCTTGGGCCAAAAAAATACTACCCAATGGGGAGGTTGTTGGAGAGGTGACAAAACCTTATACTTTTCATTACAAAACCAATAAGCCGGAAAAAGATGGATTGTTTTGTGAAAGAATTTTTGGACCTATAAAAAGTGGAATTTGTGCCTGTGGAAACTATCGAGTAATTGGAGATGAAAAAGAAGACCCGAAATTTTGTGAACAATGCGGAGTCGAGTTTGTTGATTCTCGGATACGAAGATATCAAATGGGATACATCAAACTGGCATGCCCAGTAACTCATGTGTGGTATTTGAAACGTCTTCCTAGTTATATCGCGAATCTTTTAGATAAACCTCTTAAAGAATTAGAAGGCCTAGTATACTGCGATGTGTGATTTGATCAAAATTCTTATTTTACAGATTGGGACTAAGAAACTGTCATCCCATTCACTCCGATTGGGATGCCCTGACTCTGACATGTCTCGTGGTAGGAGTAACATGAAGCTCAGAATTATGGGTGTATTTAATACTCCAAAAAAGGGAATTGATCTATGGTCGATTCCGTAACATAAAAATAGGAATTGCTAGTTGTACCTCGTGAAAAATACTTCTTTCGTGGAATTAGCCATTCCATTTATTTTAGAAAGAAATTATGTTCTAGTAAGCAAATATGACATGGTTACAAGGGCCTATTCATCGCGTATAGGCTTTAAGGTAAGGGCATCATGTCATAACCGTCGAGGTTAAGTAGGGACCTAAAAGATCGAATGGAATGAAACATAGACAAGTAAATCCCTTATGAGTTCTAAGGTATTCTTTTAAAAGGGATTCGGCATTCGAAGGGAGGTAGACTACTCAAAAATTTCACATTTCATTTCATTGAAATGTTGGTTGGTCCTGATTGGGAACTTGAGTAAAGAGTAGACCGTTGGGGGTTTTCTATAAAAAAATTTTAAACGAGAACCCCTTATTTGATGTAACTACTTGAGCCGGATGAGAGGAAACCCTCGCGTCCGATTTTTAAGGGGGGAAATCCTACACTATAAGGAACCTATCCAAATTTTTCTTTTGCTA